GCAGCTACTATTGGGATCCAATTCCGAGATCAATTCGACAATGAAACTCTTTAAGCAATGATCTTTTCTATGTCATTTTTCTTGACGCGATACAAAAGACGACTTTCGAGAGTCACTTAGCCCCTTGACCTCTTCTCTCAAAAAAGACGCTGTGCGGGCAAGTAGATCAAAGTCAGAGCGGGGAGGGAATGTTTTCAGTTGTTGGAGTACGACTTTTCATTTCCTGTTCGGTCTTTCATTTCAATAAGTAGTCAGCTGCGGGCTAAGAGGCCTCGTAGTCAGACTTCACATTGATTGAAGCAGCTGTTGGAGAGAAGGCATCAGTCAGACCTGCAATTACCGGGTAGTATGCAGCGGCAGTTTTCAATCATACAATGTGTACTCGTAGTCTGACTTTTAGCGGTAGTCAGCTGTCCTCGTTCTCCTCTTTGAATTGCCCTATTGAGTAAGGGTCGGGTCGGTGTTTGCAAAAATGTCGAGCCGACGGGGTCAGGTACCAGTAGTGACAATGGCAAAGGGGGGAGCAGGACACTCGTTGTGCTAGTGGAATGACCCAACTGGACCTAGTCAGCCCGAACCGTTTTGTTTTGCGGTTCTAGAGGACCCTGAACAAGAAGAGGCAAAGATGCCAGATCTGGACACTGCGGAACCGGAAGAGATTGCTCAGGATGAATGTCTGGGTAACAAAGCCGAGGAGGTGTAGTCAAGGAGATAACTCCCGAGGAGAGTGATTGGGCCCAAAGAAGGGAGGATCTGGAAGAGAGGGTTGATACTGGGTCAACTATGGCAGTGACTGAGGGGGACTTGCTCTGTGATAAACAAATGACTCCAAACAAGAACCTCAGGGCAGCCAATCCTAAGAAAAGAGGTGAACCTGAGAAGAGCAGTAAGAGTAAGCGTTCAGGTGCTGGTGCTATGACCTTAAAGGTGGAAGATCCTCCCCTGGTTCTAACCACCCTGAATGAAGAGTGGGCGAAGAAAATGCAGAACATATCAGAGATGTTGAATTCTAAGAAAGAGGGGGGATGGGGAAAGTCAAGGCCAAAGAACAAAAGACAAATAAGGGCTGCACAAGACTAAAAACCAGAGGCAGCGCTAAGGTGCGAGGGGAATGTAAAAACAACAATAGTTCCACATGAAGGTCCTTATATGGAATGTCAGAAAGATCGGTAAAGTCGAGAAGCATAGAGAGGCCTTTTAGAGCACAAGAGGCAGATTTTATTGGCTTGGTGGAAAGCAAAGTGAGGAGTGGAAAGGCGGCCAGAATTACCAGATGCTTGGGAAAGGATTGTAGTAAAGCCATTACTGTGGAGAATGAAGCCGGGAACGGCAGAATTTGGCTGATCTGGAATATAACTATGACATTAACGAGATAGAGAGATCTGATCAGGCTATATCTTGTAGCTGCTGGGGGAAGGAAGGAAAGTAGGGTTTCCTTCCAGGACCGGAGAAGGTAAAACTCTGGGCGGGATGCCAGGTTTCGCCTACGCTACGGTTTCACAAGATTGAACCTTCTTTGTGAAACCGAAGAAAAGGAGTTCCAGAACACGAGGGAATGGACTTTCATTTCCAGGTGAGCCAGAGTTTTATCAAGTCCAAAGTCTAATCCAACTCTGGTGTCATGAAGGACCGCGAGACGCCTTTCTTTGCCCGACATACTCTGCCGTCGATGAAGACGTGAGTAAGGGGGCTTTGCTGGCTTGCTGGCTAGCGAGTTAGTATGCCTGTTGGCTTAAAGCTCTTAGCCTGTTTCGAATGCTAGATCGGGTTGGTGTTCAGTTAGCAAAGGGAGAGCGACTAAGCACCTTGCTCTTAGGACCCTTCAGTCAAGCTTCTCCAGTGAGACCTTTCTTTTAGGCAGGCGATAGCCTGATTCAAAGATTGGTTCAGAATCTTTCTCTTGTTATGTAGCTAATTAGGAGTTACCGAAGGTTGTTAAACTAACTCATTAGCTAGTCCAAGGAATAGAATCAGGCCTCTACCGAGGAGGTTTTGGATATTTTTTTAGATCTCCCAAAAAAGCTAGTCCTCTGAGACAGAGGGGAGATTTCGGAGATTTTAGATCTCTCATAAAAGCTAGTCGACTGAGACAGAGGATCAAAACGGAGATCTTTCAGACAGTTGAAAAACGGTCTCTGAGGCCAAGTTGACTAAGCAAAAACGAAAGTGGATGCCCCTTATTTTAATTAGTTCTTAGTAGTTGCTGTTGCCTATATGAATTTCTATAGTAAGCTGCTACAACCGTCGCTAGGAGTAAGCCTTAGGAGGGAGACTAAAACCCCGATATAGGACAAGTAGTGCTTTAGAGCGGGTGTTTACTTGACTTTACTTTAGAAGGCTTCTACCCGTTCCACTTTCACTCTTAGGAGAAGAACTTCGCTACACTCCTTATGGCCCTTCCCTTTAATCAATGGTTGTAGCAGCTTACTATAGAAATGAACATAGGCTTTAAAGGACTAACAGCAACTACCTAACTCAAAAGAGCAAGTGCCGACTCATCCTACTGGTTAAAGCTCTTAAGGTTAGTGTTCGAGGTTTGATGGCCTTGACTTTCCAGTTGAAAATTGTAAGCGGAAAGAGGCTAATCCTAATTAGGATAGGCTGAGCTTGACTAAAAGTACGATGAAGGGTCAGAGCTGCGGGAAGAGTTTCAGAACTAGGCGAGAGGACTCCTGTCCATAAGGCTAGGAAGGCGGGAGCACCAAAAAAAGAGGAGTAATGCTTAACAGGGACAGTCGGGGACTTTCTTGATAAAGTAACGAAGACCCTACCTTAAAGCTAGCTACGCATAGCCCTGTTCTACGATGAAAGACTTTTCTGCCTAGCTTGACGACTGACTGAACAGGACATATGGCCGGGCAGGACGGCTTTGCTTAAGACCGGAATGCTACCCCCGCTCGAACTCACTTTCAACGCTCGAACTCCAGAACGAAACTCAAGTCATTGCTCATTCCCGCTCATGCTTGCTATAACAATTCCCTTGCAGTGCTAATATATTCATTAGTCTGAGTCTTAGTCTACTAAAAGCATAGGAAAGGAAGAGTCAACTCTTATGTTGCAAGGTTCCACCCCAACCAAGTAATAAGCACTAAACTTAACTCTATAAGGATAGACGGGGTGATTTCTCACTACAAAGAAAAAGGCTGAGGATTTGAAATAGATAGAAAGGAGTCCAATCTAAGCAAGCGTAGTGGAGGAAAAAAAAATCCTACAAGAAAGCAAGTAGTTGAATTAGTCCCTGCTAGTATTGGTTGGTGTTACTTTATCATACAAAGGATTGTGGCAAGCAACAGAAACTCAAGTTAGTGTTAGGGTGCAGCGGAAGGCCCCCTCGAATCTTCCTTGAGTTGACGTCACTGGGACATCTACCGCTTGGATCCTGCCTTGTTAGTCATCCGTAGAGCTAAAGGGAATTTTCTTAAGCCATTCCCATTCCCACACACCAATACCAACCAGGGTGGCTGTTCAGTAAGTCCTACCCCTAATAGAAAGGATAAATTGCTTGCGCGCTTCGTCAAGTAAGAGAGAGGATCTTAGGCCGAACAGATCACCGGCTCCGAAGGCCCATTTAGGTGCCTATATTGGGGGCATCTTTGGCTCCGCGGCCTCTCAATCCAATCTTGAAATGAATACGCGGCAAACTATACGAAAAAGTCAGATTGTTTACGAAATAACAAAAAAGTAAGTGCCTTAGACTTGCTTCATTGCCCATGTGCTCACGAATTGGATTCGAACCAATATCAAGCTACTTTCCTTTAGTAGATCGTGAGTGGGTCTGTCGTCCTCCTCATTATAGTCCTCCTAAAATCAATTTCGTCGGAATACATCCTGTCTTTTCATCTCTTATGAGAATGCTTCGATTGAATTAATGAACCGGTGGAACTGTGATTCGAAGCCTAACCATACCTTTATTTAGCCCTTTTTCGATTCATCCATGACAAAAGCAGGAAGTTAAAGACCAGTAACGGATTTCACTACTTTCTATAGCAGTTCTTCGCTCGCTCTGTCCTTTGGCTTTCAGCCTTCTATTTGATCGATTGATAGAAGAGATAGTACATCTCTCCTTTCTGCTGCTAGAGTCTGATCCTGCCTTATTATAGCAAGAAGAAGAGGATAAACGAGATTGAGAAAGGGCCCAATGAATCTCTCTTATAGTACTAGTACGATCTTCGGCCTTAATCACTATCAGGACTTTAAGTTTAAGAAAGGCACAATCAAGAAGAAAGCGAGAATCCGCCCTTACTATCCACCCTCAAGACATCGAAAACTAGATAAAGGATGCGGTCGAGCCTATTAACTCTTCTCCCTATGACTGGCTTTAAGCTCTTAGTCTTTCTTCGCCCTTCGGTTTCATAGTTTCAGTTTAATCTTTCTCAGTGATGGAAAGAAGGAAAGCTATTGAGAAAGGCTAGCTTCATTGGTCAAGTCTACTGGAACAGACTAATCTACTGGTCCTCTCCCCCTCCCCAGGTAGGGTAAAGTCCCTAGCTATCTAGGCACCCTCTTTCCACCTTGCTTTCTTAGCCTATCCGGCCCCTCCAGCTGCTAGTAGTTCCATGAGTTGAGAAGGGCTTCAGCTTTACGTTGCTTAGCTGGCATACAAGCTGTCTTTGAAGATAGGAGGATTAAGACCGCTAGGGATGCTTTATTAGAATTCGAACTACGATCAAGACCAAGACTACGACTAGTATGAATGGAATGTAGAATGTATTGGCTCGATCTTTGGATCGCTTTCCCTGTCAGGCACCTTCCTTTGCTTGGGCCTTGCGATCCTCCTCAAGGACTGGTACAGGCTTGAACCCGAAATAGAGCCTGACCTGTCCATTCACCCATGGTTGGTCCTCTGCCCGCACTGTGACAAGACGGTGCCTTTGCCCGATTACTGAAACATGATCATCAACAACCATTTCGAGGACATCCAGAGCAGAAGAAAGAAAAGAGAAATCACAAAAGAGCTCCTGTCCCGAAGGTTTTCACCCCGAAGGGAGTCACCAATGGGATTGACCCCTTCCGAGCTAATTACGATGCAGACCGAGAGGCACCTCCCGCTCCTGAGAGAAAGGGGCCCTCCAAGACAGTCAACAGGAGGATCCGGAGGCAAAAAGCCGCAGAAAGGCGAGCGCAGGCAGGGGTCACCGAATGGAAAGCGAAGAGAAAGATTCAGTTTCAAGAGGAGAGTCCGTCCATAGAGTCTCCACCATCTGGAGAGGTGGTTAGCCAGGACAGCGAAAGACGGAGGCAAGTCTCCATCTGCTTTGGAAGCATGGAGCCGATAACGGTCACGTGTGGAATGGTCCTCACCCTTCCCAGATCGTATCAAGCAATCATGCCGAGTGATGAGCCCGACAAAGAACTGAAGGAAAGCCTTTCTTGTGCGCAGTTCGTGTGCGCAATTGAACCAAGACCCCTCCCCCAAGTCTGGTTTTCGGGAGGAATGGTCACCACCACGGAGAATGAAAAACAGAAGGAACTCATGCCTCTTCCCCAGGCCCTCAGGATGCTCTTCGAGCAACCCTCCGAGGAGGCCGGCAGATACTTGAAACCATTGTACATCAGTGTGCACCTAGACGGTATTCCCGTGTCCAGAGCCTTGATAGACAATGGGGCGGCGGTCCTGCCCCGAACCATGCTCAAGAGGTTAGGGAAGGGTGATGATGACCTGTTACCCTAAGATTTCAATATTAGCAACTTCACTGGAGGAATCACCCGGACCATGGGGGTGCTTCCTTTGGAATTCACTGTTGGCAAAAAGACTGCCATGAGCGCATTTTTTGTAGTAGACTCCTATGCTAACTACAATGTTTTGCTTGGCAGGGACTGGATACAAACTTGGAAGGCACTACCATCGTCCCTTCACCAGTACCTGGTGTTTTGGAACGGTAAGGAGCCTGAGGTGGTTTGGGCAGACAATCGTCCGTTTGTCACCAACATTCACGCAGCCGAAGACAAATAGGTCAAAACTTGGGTTGGGCTATTTCACCCCCCTTTTATGTGAAACAAGTTTTCGCTACAAACTTTTCTCATCAAAAAAGACGGGGTTGATGAGACTTTTGAGTCTCTGTATCACAGCTTCACTCATAAAAGCACTTTCTCATCAAAAAAGATGGGGTTTTAGCGACTGTCTTCTTCTTATTATCCCCGGCTTGGTGCTAATGTTGATGATTCGGATTCTTGACTGGCTCGTTTCGTTGCCTTCACTCGTTTCTTCTGATTCCAGCTTTACATTCCTGTTCTTACTGAATCAGGTTTATGGCACAAGGATCTGCAGTCTAACGGAGATGAAGCTTGAATTAGGTAGGGCCTTATTGAACCAGTCAAACTTGACTTGTGCTTACTAATGAGACTAGTGAAATTGCTGTATCTACCCCCATTTAAATCAGCAGTTGAAGAGCAGCCCCTCAACCCTAGCTTTAGTGAGTGAACTTTCATTCCCTTTTATCTTGATCTGTCATGTTGCAACTTATCCGTCACAATATTGGATTGAAAGGGAAGGGCGTACCACCCATATTCTCTAATCAGGAATAAACAAACCCCTTATTAGAATAGATCGATTCTACGGGGAGTTTTTGTTGGTCGATCAATCAATAGAAAATAGGGCTTAGCAGTAAGCAGAAAACGAGCTATCAACGGGCCAAAGCATACCCTACCAAAGCACTGGACTGGCTATCGACTCAAATAATTGATTGCCACCTATCAACTTGTAGAATAGATAGAGGGTCATTTATGAAGCAAGAGATATAGGGTTATCTAATGGTATGGATAGGACTTCCAGAAAATGGCTTGCAATAGGAGTATATTATAGTTGCATTACCAACTTCAAGTGCTGTATCTAGAGCAAAGACTCATTAACAGGGAAGAGTCTTATGATAGCTTATTGAAAGCTACTGAATGGAATGGCTTACTCCCTGTTGAAAGGCTATAGAAATTGGAAGGCCTAGCAATTCTCGTTTTTACCAACCAGGATGATCTATCATACCCGAACCCCCCCTAAGATGCAATCCTCGTTAAGAAGATCGAGCATTATCGCAGTCACCAGGGTTCGTTCTTATTTACATATCTAGCCATGCCCCCTTTATAATCTTAGTAGGGGCCTTCCCTTGGTCGGCTTATCCGCTCGCTTTGCAGTGGTTACGGAAAAGCCACTCTAATTTTCAAGGTCCGTCATCAACTCCCAACCAAAGGTAGCCAGCCAAAGCGCTTATCTTTCATCAAAGGGGGAGGAAGCAGCTGCACCACCATCATCAGCAATCGGGGGAATAGCCTGCATGAACACAACTGCATTCTCGTAACAAGGCCCTACTACGCAAGGGAATCGGGTACTGCGTCTACTTGATAGGATTCGTGGAGGGAACTGAAGAGGGGGAAATAGACTCAAGTCAGACAGCTGCATTGAGGAAGCTGGCTATGAAGAAAGGGTAGCACCAATCTGCTACTATAAGCAATTGCTAGATTGGAATCCCTATCTAAGCGGTTCCATCCGCATTTGGGATCAGGGAGCCTACCTATAAGGGTAGAAAGAAAGGCCGAGCAGAGAGCCGGCTATTGGCACCCACCTGAGTTGAGGGGGTTCTAAAGGCACCAATACCAAGCATGACCGCCCGCCGCGTCTCTAGCCCCAATTCCATGCCTCTCATAGGAAATGGCATTCATAGCCCATAAGTTCACCAATCCGGAGTATTAGCCAATCGGTGCATGCCTATCCGGGGATAGCTCTCTATCGAAAGGGATAGACTTCGGGGCAAACGGCCTATTATTCCCTATTCTCCTTGGCCAGGATAACTAACCCCTCAACAGATGAGAGGGTGGAAGATGAGCAAGGGGTGAGTTGGAAAGCACGAACCATTTACTTCTAGTTGGGGGTTTTCATGTATATAAGAAACTCGCTCGATTACCAGAGAGAGTAGGGGTTCGGTTCTATAGGGAAGCGCTTGTTCTCATAAATAACTCGTGATTCCCCTCTGATCCACTATTCGTCGAGGCTAACTTATTGTTTCAATCAGGCAAGGGGAAGATTGCTTCGTCTATCCAAGGGGCGGAGGATGATAGTGAATAGGGGCTGCCAACCACGGGGATGGAATGTGTAAGTGAAACTGGTGATCCGATTCGCTGACTGCCGGGGTAATCGAATGCCGGCAAGTCTTACGCGAATGTGGCGGGTGCTTCCCATCTCATTCACGCTGGCATCAGTAGCTTCGGTCGAGTCAGGAACGAAATGCGACGCAGGCCCTACTGTTCCAGTGGCTACTAAACAAAAAAAGCCCAGTGCCCATAGCCCCATAACCAGCTTGAGCCATCCCAGTTCTCCGTTAGCCCATACTCGAAAGAACCCAGAAAAAACCAACTCCAAAAACTAACCCCATGATCCAGCTATTACTACTGCAACCTCCTCTTCTACAAAACTGGATGATGGAACTGCCCCAATTTCCGATCTGCCTCCTGCGGCTATGGAGGTTGATGACACCTCGAAGCAAAAGTCTAAGAATCAATGTATCTCGTGACAAAGGTAGCAAGGGTGATCAGACCAATAGTCAATCACGACCGAACAACCTTTCCGGCACGTCAAAGCGGTCTAATCCATCCTCTAATGATCAAACGGCCAGCAAAAAGGGACGTCCCAGCACCACATCCCCAGTCTCTATGGAAACCCTTGATGAATCAGATTTTGCTCAGGCTGCTGCTTCAGATGACCTGGTTCGAAATGAGAACCTTTCTATAACGGCGGCGACTGCTTCGAACGCCGGGAGCAATGAAAGTCTGAAGTTGGAACTGTCGAGGGCTTGGGAACCCTCGGGCAGTTAGGGGCCTTAAACGTCTTATCAAAAATGAAGATCCCGATATCTCATCTCCTTAACGAAGCTCGAACAAGCCAACGCTCTCAATCAGCTTGGATTCTCTAAAGGTTTTGCTGTGAGTAGAACAGGCAGGTCGGGTGGGCTATTGCTCTTAGTCTTTCTCTTTGCAGTGACTCCTCTTCTCACATCGACGCTCTTCTCAGTAGTTCTTCTTCTCCTCCATGGCACCTTTTTATGGAAACCCGGATGCTAGTAATCGGTTAGATTCGTGGAATCTTCTTCGGAAATTCTCAAGAGACTCCTCTTTCTGTTTTGGTGATTACAATGAGAGAACTTCTAATTCAGAAAAAGAAGGTGGTGTGGTTCGGTCCTCATCTCAACTAGATAAATTCCGCTCTGCCATTTCTGATTGTTCCTTAAGTGACATGGGGTACTGTGGTTTGGATTACACATGGTGTAATAAACGACAGGACGAGGCTAATATACGTGATAGACTAGATCGTGCTTTATGCCAGCCCTCTTGGGCTGTTCTTTTCTCACGCTATAAGGTCAAGCATTTGGTGAGTTCCACTTCTGATCATAATCCTTTGCTTTTTCATACGGATGCCAAGAAAGCGAGGGCGAAAGGAAGGCTTTGACTAACTCCTTCTAGGGTGTAATTCCAAGCTCTCGTATGGCTATGAGACTCACAATCAGGCGTCGCACCTTAGTAAGCTTTCAGGAAAGTAAGGACTCTTTATTGCCGCATCAAGGAAAGATGAAATCTTTTCTGTTAATACTCTTTATTCCCACATTTTTTGAATCCAAGAAGGAGTTCGATATCCGTCTAAAAAAAATAGAAGAGAGAAAGTCTAATTCCACATCTCTTAGGGGCACTGAGTATATGGTGTAAGTCCTTGCTGTGTTAGCTAGGCCACCTGCCTGAAGCGTTGAAGATAGAAAATTATGGTTGCTTGTTGATTGATTCGGCGTAACGAGTGATAGAGATACCTTACGAGGGTTTAAGGAAAGAAGTTAGTTCAGGATGTTAAACTTTTTTCAATCGGGCTGTGGACCCATAGACATTGAGATTGATGAGACTCGGGAACGAGGTCGTCCCCTGTTCGTTGTTTTTCCTGAGATAAAGATGGTCTCGAAGCACACTCTGGTTCGCGCCAATCCCTTCACTCCAGTAATCCATACCCGGACGTCCGCGATGGCGTAAGCAC